GCAGATATTTCGATTCCAGCGAATGATGATGCTATAGCTTCAATCCGCTTAATTCTTAACAAATTAGTATTCGCAATTTGTGAGGGCCGTTCTAGCTATATAAGAAATCCTTGATTAATAATAAGATAAATAACTTTTACTTCAAAAATCCGTCGGTTATTATTTGTTTATTTATTTTGATTTATGGATTTTGACAAATGGATAAAAGGAGATATTATGTGATTAGTTAGTATTCACAATATTAGTTGATATTCAAAAGATCCGATTCAAGTAGACAAAGAGATGGTTGAATCAAAATAATTTTTTTAAAGTTCCATTTTTCCAGAGGGCAATATGAATGTGCTATCATGTTCCATCAACACACTATACGATATAGCCGGTGTCGAAGTAGGCCAACATTTCTATTGGCAAATAGGGGGTTTCCAAGTCCATGGCCAAGTACTTATTACTTCTTGGATTGTAATTGCTATCTTATTAGGTTCAGCTACTATAGCTGTTCGGAACCCACAAATAATTCCGGCCGGGAGTCAGAATTTTTTCGAATATGTTCTTGAATTCATTCGAGATGTGAGTAAAACCCAAATTGGAGAAGAATATGGTCCTTGGGTTCCTTTTATTGGAACTCTCTTTCTATTTATTTTTGTTTCGAATTGGTCAGGAGCTCTTTTACCTTGGAAAATCATAGAATTACCTCATGGAGAGTTAGCCGCACCCACGAATGATATAAATACTACTGTTGCTTTGGCTTTACTCACGTCAGTGGCATATTTCTATGCGGGTCTTACCAAAAAGGGATTAAGTTATTTCGGGAAATATATTCAACCAACCCCAATCCTTTTACCCATTAACATCCTAGAAGATTTTACAAAACCCTTGTCACTTAGTTTTCGACTTTTCGGAAATATCTTAGCAGATGAATTAGTAGTTGTTGTTCTTGTTTCTTTAGTACCTTCAGTGATTCCTATCCCTGTCATGTTCCTTGGATTATTTACAAGTGGTATTCAAGCTCTTATTTTTGCAACTTTAGCCGCGGCTTATATAGGAGAATCCATGGAGGGTCATCATTGAAATAGTCTTCTTTTTTTTCGATTAGCGCAAAGCAATGTATGTGTAGTTCACGATGATTTACTTAAGGAATAGAAATATACAAGACTTTCTATTTCTATATGATAGAAAAAAGAGGAACAAAAAAATCAAAGATTACGATATTCGAGAGTTGTAAAAACAAAAAAGGAAAGAGATCCAAAAGATCTTTTTCCTAAAATTAGTCTTTCGTCCACTTAATATCCTACCTTCCTTTCCTTGATGAAGATTTACTTTTCTATTGGTCAGCCAATCTTCTTATTCAAATCATAATTTGAAATATATGTTTACGACGTGCGATTAAATAAAAAACAGGAGAAATAATTCTACTAAATTTGTCTATTTCAATTGTATTCGGTTGGAATAATGATAAAGAAACTGCAAAGGAGAAAAGAATTTACAAAAAGCAAAGAAAGGGCATTCCTAAAAAAAGAAAATGGATTGATTCTCGAATCCGATTGAATCGAATGGTTTACGTTATGGAAGAAAGACGTGTATATGTGATAGTAGATATTGGCTGGTTATATATGAACTAAAGATATATTTCATTTGCCCTACTGTTGTATATGGGTTTCAATAGAAGTCCTTTCGATTCTTGTGGCTGTGAATTGAATGAATAAGGAGATGAAATCAAGAAAAGATGGAAAAATTGAAATAAGAGTTCGTAACCAAGAAATGGAAGAACGAGAGTTCTATGGATTCACAAAGACTCTGTGTATAGAAATGAAAAAATCTGAATATATAATATTCTTACTTAAATTCGAAGTTCTTAGTTACTTTGACTAGATGAATCTTATCGATGGAATAATTAAGTCATAATTCATTGGTTGATTGTATCATTAACTATTTCTTTTTGTTGGTATGAGGAACTTATCATGAATCCACTGATTTCTGCTGCTTCCGTTATTGCTGCTGGGCTGGCCGTAGGGCTTGCTTCTATTGGACCTGGGGTTGGTCAAGGGACTGCTGCGGGTCAAGCCGTAGAGGGTATCGCAAGACAGCCCGAGGCAGAGGGAAAAATACGAGGTACTCTCTTGCTTAGTCTAGCTTTTATGGAAGCTTTAACGATTTATGGGTTGGTTGTAGCATTAGCACTTTTATTTGCGAATCCTTTTGTTTAAATCTTCGAAATAGGCAAAGTATGTATTTTTCCTATTTTATTGCCTTAGATTTGTCGTTTGCTTTTTCAAATTGGACCAAGATGTCACTCCTATAAGTCCTTATTCGTTGAGAAAATAACCTACGGGAAGGGCTGATTTATAGATTGAGGAATTAGCATACCGCCCCGCTTCCCCTTCCCCTTCGTAGTCCGAGGGAAACTTTTTTTATGGGGGTCTTGCAACAATCCAGGGGTAGTTCATACTTTAGAACTCAATAAAAAAAGATTTTTTTTACTCGATTTCAAAAAAAAGGAAAG